ACGATACTTCGGATTTATTGGCAAAGAGGAGAAGAAATAGATTCATCATTCCATTTCTATTCCAATCGATTCAAGAACGAGACAAAGAACTAATGTCCCCTTCCGGTATCTCGATTGAAATACCTATCAATGGTATTTTTCGTAGAAATAGTATTCTTGCTTATTTCGATGATCCTCAATACAGAACACAGAGTTCAGGAATTACTAAATATAGGACTAAATATAGGACTGTTGGAATTTATTCCATTTTTAAAAAAGAGGATTTAATTGAGTATCAAGGAGTCAAAGAATTTAAGCCAAAATACCAAATCAAAGTAGATCGATTTTTTTTCATTCCCGAGGAAGTGCATATTTTACCTGAACCTTGTTCCATAATGGTACGGAACAACAGTATCGTTGGAGTAGATACACCAATCACTTTAAATATCAGAAGTCGAGTAGGCGGATTGGTCCGAGTGGAGAAGAAAAAAAAAAGGATTGAATTAAAAATATTTTCTGGGGATATCCATTTTCCTGGAGAGATGGATAAGATATTCCTACACAGTGGTATCTTGATACCAACCGGAACGGTAAAAAAAAATTATAAGGAATCAAAAAAAATTAAAAATTGGATCTATGTCCAATGGATCACAACTAACAAGAAAAAGTATTTTGTTTTGGTTCGACCCGTAATTCTATATGAAATAGCGGACGGTATCAATTTAGTAAAGCTTTTCCCCCAAGATCTGTTCCAGGAAAGGGATAATCTGGAACTTAAAGTTCTCAATTATATTCTTTATGGAAATGGAAAATCAATTCGGGGAATTTATGACACAAGCATTCAATTAGTTCGGACTTGTTTAGTCTTGAATTGGGATCAAGACAAAAAAAGTTCTTCTATCGAAGAGGCCCGCGCTTCTTTTGTTGAAGTAAGTACAAATGGTTTGATTGGAGATTTCCTAAGAATTGACTTAGTGAAATCCCATATTTCGTATATCAGAAAAAGGAATGATCCGTCCGGTTCAGGATTGATCTCGGATAATGAGTCAGATCGGCCAAATATCAATCCATTTTTTTCTATTTATTCCAAGGCAAAAATTCAACAATCACTTAGCCAAAATCACGGAACTATTCGTATGTTGTTGAATAGAAATAAGGAATGTCAATCTTTGATAATTTTGTCATCATCTAATTGTTTTCAAATGGGACCATTCAACGATGTAAAATATCACAATGGGATAAAAGAAGGAATTCATCAAATTAAAAGAGATCTTCTAATTCCAATTAAGAATTCGTTAGGCCCTTTAGGAATAGCCCTTCAAGTTGCAAATTTTTATTCATTTTACCGTTTAATAACTCATAATCAGATCTCGATAACTAAAAATTTGCAACTTGACAAATTAAAGGAAACTTTTCAAGTATTTAAATATTATTTAATGGACGAAAACGAGAGAATTTATAAGCCCGATCTAAGCAGTAACATCGTTTTAAATCCATTCCATTTGAATTGGCATTTTCTCCATCATAATTATCATCATAATGATTGTGAAAAAACGTTTACAATAATTCGCCTTGGGCAATTTATTTGTGAAAATGTATGTATAGCTCAAACGAAAAATGGACCACACCTAAAACCGGGTCAAGTTCTAACTGTTCAAATTGATTCTGTAGTAATAAGATCGGCTAACCCTTATTTGGCGACTCCAGGAGCAACTGTTCATGGCCATTATGGAGAAATCCTTTATGAAGGAGATATATTAGTTACATTTATATATGAAAAATCGCGATCTGGTGATATAACACAAGGTCTTCCAAAAGTGGAACAGGTATTAGAAGTTCGTTCGATTGATTCAATATCGATGAACCTAGAAAAGAGAGTTGACGCTTGGAACGAGCGTATAACAAGAATTCTCGGCATTCCCTGGAGATTCTTGATTGGTGCTGAGCTAACTATAGTGCAAAGTCGTATTTCTTTAGTTAATAAAATCCAAAAGGTTTATCGATCCCAGGGAGTGCACATCCATAATAGACATATAGAAATTATTGTGCGTCAAATAACATCAAAAGTCTTGGTTTCAGAAGATGGAATGTCTAATGTTTTTTCACCCGGCGAACTAATTGGATTGTTGCGAGCTGAACGAACGGGGCGTGCCTTGGAAGAAGCGATTTGTTACCGAGCTCTATTATTGGGAATAACAAAAACATCTCTTAATACTCAAAGTTTCATATCCGAAGCGAGTTTTCAAGAAACTGCTAGAGTTTTAGCAAAAGCCGCTCTCCGGGGTCGTATCGATTGGTTGAAAGGTCTGAAAGAGAACGTTGTTTTAGGGGGAATGATACCCGTTGGTACCGGATTCAAAAGAGTAATGCACCGTTCAAGGCCAAGGCAACATAACAAGATTACCTTGGAAACAAAAAAAAAAAATGTATTCGAGGGAGAAATGGGAGATATTTTGTTCCACCACAGAGAATTTTTTGATTTTTTCATTTCAAAGAATTTATGGGATACATCAGAGCAATCATTAAATCCTAGAAATGATTGCTAATAGCGGATTCATCCCCTTTAAACGCAGTCATTTGATTTGGTAATAAAAGATAATAAAGAAAATAAAAATAATATAATAAATAGAAAAAAAAATGAATGGCCTGATCATGTATCAACGGCCAATCTTCGGTAGAAGAGAAGGTTCCATCGGAACAATTATTTATTTCTCTATTTTAGGATACTCGGTCTATTTTTTTTTTCAAAAAAAAAGTGTGGGGCTAAATGACAAAAAGGTATTGGAACATAACTTTGGAAGAAATGATGGAAGCAGGAGTTCATTTTGGCCATGGTACTAGGAAATGGAATCCTAGAATGGCACCTTATATATCCGCAAAGCGTAAAGGTATTCATATTACAAATCTTACTAGAACTGCTCGTTTTTTATCAGAAGCTTGTGATTTAGTTTTTGATGCAGCAAGTAGGGGAAAACAATTCTTAATTGTTGGTACAAAAAAGAAAGCAGCTGATTCAGTAGCGCGGGCTGCAATAAAAGCTCGGTCTCATTATGTTAATAAAAAATGGCTCGGCGGTATGTTAACGAATTGGTATACTATAGAAACGAGACTTCATAAGTTCAGGGACTTGAGAACGGAACAAAAGACGGGGAGACTCCACTGTCTTCCAAAAAGAGATGCCGCTATGTTGAAGAGACAATTATCTCACTTGGAAACATATCTGGGCGGCATTAAATATATGACGGGGTTACCCGATATTGTAATAATAGTTGATCAGCAAGAAGAATATACGGCTCTTCGAGAATGTATCACTTTGGGAATTCCAACGATTTGTTTAATCGATACAAATTGTGACCCCGATCTCGCAGATATTTCGATTCCAGCTAATGATGATGCTATAGCTTCAATCCGATTAATTCTTAACAAATTAGTATTTGCAATTTGTGAAGGTCGTTCTAGCTATATACGAAATTCTTGATTAATAATAAGATAAATAACTTATTTGGTTTTTGGTTGGGGGAATTCATAGATTTTTGGAATCAGTTACTATACTATTAATAAATACTATTATTAATACTAAATCGCGCAAAAAAGAAAAAGATAAAAATAATCGGAAATATTATGTGATTAGTCGGTATTCAAAAAATTTAAGTAGACAAGTCAAAAAGGGGATGGTTGAATCAAAATAATTTCTTTTCAAGTTCTATTTCTTTTAGAGGGCAGGGCAATATGAATGTTCTATTATGTTCCATCAACACATTAAAAAGATTATACGATATATCTGCTGTGGAAGTAGGTCAACATTTCTATTGGCAAATAGGGGGTTTCCAAGTGCATGCCCAAGTACTTATTACTTCTTGGGTTGTAATTGCTATCTTATTAGTTTCAGCCATTCTAGTTCTTCGAAATCCGCAAACCATTCCCACTTTCGGTCAGAATTTCTTTGAATATGTCCTTGAATTCATTCGAGACGTGAGCAAAACTCAGATTGGAGAAGAATATGGTCCATGGGTTCCCTTTATTGGAACTATGTTTCTATTTATTTTTGTTTCTAATTGGTCAGGGGCTCTTTTGCCTTGGAAAATAATACAGTTACCTCATGGGGAGTTAGCTGCACCCACAAATGATATAAATACTACCGTTGCATTAGCTTTACTTACGTCAGTAGCATATTTCTATGCGGGTCTTTCAAAAAAAGGATTAGCTTATTTTGGTAAATACATCCAACCAACTCCAATCCTTTTACCGATTAATATCTTAGAAGATTTTACAAAACCCTTATCGCTTAGTTTTCGACTTTTCGGAAATATATTAGCTGATGAATTAGTAGTTGTTGTTCTTGTTTCTTTAGTACCTTTAGTAGTTCCTATACCTGTCATGTTCCTTGGATTATTTACAAGCGGTATTCAAGCTCTTATTTTTGCTACTTTAGCTGCGGCTTATATAGGTGAATCCATGGAAGGCCATCATTGACTAGTTTTCGAAATAATCTTTTTTTTAGTTTAGCCCGTCGCACATACATTGCGGCTCAAGATAATCTACTTGGGGAACATAAATATATAAAATAGAAAGAAATTTGTAAAATAAAAAAAAAAAAAAAAAAAGAAATTCAAAAAAAAAATAGAGTAGGAGTGAGGGGGGTCGAACTAGGTGTATATAATCTAATCGCTATAAGACAACTCTTTCTTTTTTGGAGGTTTCAAAGTAAAAGAATGATTATCGAATCCGATTGAATCTAAGACACAAATAATTGGTTTACGGTATGGAAGAAAGACATGTATATGTGGTATTAGATATTAACTAGTTATATATGAACTAATTATATATCTAAATTTGCCCTGCTACTGGAAATTGAGATAGGGATTCAAAAAACGAAGCCCTTCCGTTTCATCTGTATAATTGTGAATTGAATATTGAATAATTAAAGAAATTAAATCAAGAAAAAGAAGGAAGAATTCAAAGAATGGTTCAAAATTTAAGTAAGATAAGAACAAAAGTTGTATGGATTCACAAAAACTACG